TTGTTGGTTGGTTAATTGGTCACATTTTATTCATGAAATGGGTTGGATTGGTATTATTCTGGATACGGCAAAATCATTTGATTCGATCTAATAAGTACCTTGTGTCAGAATTGAGAAATTCTATGGCTAGAATCTTTAGTATTCTCTTATTTATCACCTGTGTCTACTATTTAGGCAGAATGCCATCGCCTATTGGTACTAAGAAACTGAAAGAAACCTCAGAAACGGAAGAAAGCGATGTAGAAACAACTTACGAAACGAAGAAGACGAAACAGGAACAAGAGGGATCCACTAAAGAAGACAAAGATAGCCCGGTTTACGAAGATTCTTATCTTGATATCCATCAAGATAATTGGGAATTGGGAAAACTTAAAGAAGAGAAAACTTATTTTTGGTTTGAAAAACCTATTGTAACTTTTCTTTTCGATTATAAACGATGGAACCGCCCATTGAGATATTTAAAAAATGATAGGTTTGAAAATGCTATACGAAATGAAATGGCACAATATTTTTTTTATATATGCCCAAATAAAGGAAAAAATTTAATCTCATATACATATCCGCCAAGTTTATCAACCTTTTCAGAAATGATAGAGCGAAAAATTTCTTTCTACACGACAGAAAAACTATACCACGAAAACCTATATAATTATTGGATTTATAATAATGAACAAAAAAAATACAACTTAAGGAACGAATTTGTAAGTAGAATAGAAAATTTAGAAAAAGAGAAAGGATCTTTTGCTTTTAATATACTAGAAAAAAGAACCAGATTATGTGATGATGAGCATGAACAAGAATATTTACCCAAAATGTATGATCCCTTTTTGAATGGACCTTATCGCGGAACAATAAAAAATGTAGATTCAGATGAAATCATGACTGATTTAATAACTTCAAGAGTGGATTCCTTAGAAATATTGTGGATAAATAAAATTCATGGTCTATTTCCTAAAAATTCTCAAACATTTGAACATAAAAAGAATAGGTTTTATTCTGATGAGAAATTTTTATCGAATCCTATTGAGAATTCCTTAACCTCAATTGAAAGATTTTATTTTGAACGTGTGCAAGGAATAGATTCAGAAAGTCAAATAAAATCTTTGAAATTGTTATGCGATGTAATTATAACTGATCCAAATGATCTAATAAAAATTAGAAAAAATTCTATTGGAATGGAAGAAATTAGTAAAAAGGTCTCTAGATGGTCATACCAATTAACAGATGATTTGGAAGAAGAAGATGAAGAAGAATCGATGGAAGATCCCGAAATTCGGTCAAGAAAAGGGAAACGCATAATAATTTATACTGATAACGATCAGAGTACTAATTCGAGTGCTACTAATAATACTACTAGTAATACTAGTGATGAAGAAGACGAGGTGGCTTTGATACGTTACTCACAACAATCGGATTTTCGCCGTGGTATAATCAAAGGATCCATGCGTGCTCAAAGACGTAAAACAATTATCTTGAAAATATTTCAAGCAAATGCGCATTCTCCACTTTTTTTGGATCGAATAGACAAAACATTGTTTTTTTCGTTTTTAAATATATTTAAAATTAGGAATTGGTTAGGGAGAACCTCAGAATCTCAAATTTATTATTTTGAGCAAGAACATACAAAAGAAAATGAGAAAACAAACAAAGAGAAAGAAGAGGAAAATGAACGAATAGCAATATCAGAGGCTTGGAATAGCTTTCTATTTACTCAAGCAATAAGAGGTTTAATATTAGTAACCCAATCTTTTCTTAGAAAATATGTTCTATTTCCCGTATTAATAATAGCTAAAAATATTAGTCGTATGTTATTGTTTCAATTCCCCCAATGGTACGAGGATTGGAAGGAATGGAATGGAGAAATTCATGTTAAATGTACTTATAATGGTGTTCAATTATCAGAAACGGAATTTCCCAAAAATTGGTTAAGAGAGGGTATTCAAATAAAGATTCTATTTCCTTTTTGTCTGAAACCTTGGCAAAGATCTAAGGTACGATTTAATCATGGAGATCAGCAAAGGCAAAAAAAAGAGAAAAAAGATCACTTTTGTTTTTTAACAGTTTGGGGAAGAGAAGCAGAGCTACCTTTTGGGTCTCCCCGAAAACGACCTTCTTTCTTTGAACCCATTTTAAAAGAACTCGAAAAAAAAACGATAAAAGCGAAAAAGAAAATTTTACAAGTTATAAGAGTTTTCAAAGAAAGAGGAAATGGGGTTCTAAAAGTTTCAAAAAAAAAAACAAAATGGGTCATCAAAATAATTCTATTTATGGACCTAATAATGAAAGAACTTGAAAAAGTAAAACCCATATTAAAATTGAGTAGGGTTAAAATATATGAAACGACTAAAAATAAAAATGGAAGAGATTCTAATATAAATAATCAGATTCTTCGCGAATCGACAATTGCAATTCAATTCCTGAATTGCGAAAATGCAAATTATTCACTCATCGAAACAAAAATGAAAGATCTTGCTAATAAGACAATCACAATTAGGAGTCAAATAAAAGGAATCAAAAAAGACAAGAAAAAAATGGTTCTAACTTATTATGATAAAAGATCGGAATTACAGAAGGATATTTGGCAAATATTTAAAAGAAAAAATATCCGATTAATACGTAAATCGCATTATTTTATAAAATCTTTCTTTGAAAAAATATACATGAATCTATTACTATGTATCATTAAGATTCCAAGTTTTAAATCAACAAACAAAATTTTAACTAAATACATTTATAATGATAAAACAAATCAAGAAGGAATTGAAAAGACAAATCAAAAAATAATGAACTTTATTTCGACTATAAAAAAGTCGTTTTATACTATTTTTTATAATACTAATTTTAGTATTAGCAACAAAAATTCTAATATTTATTGGGACTTATCTTCTTTGTCTCAAGCATATATATTTTACAAATTCTCGCAAAATCAATTACTTAACAAATATGCTTTGAAATCTGTACTTCAATATCATAACACCTATCCTTTTCTTACAGATATAATAAAGAATTATTGTACAACACAAGGAATATTTGGTTCCAAACCAAAGCATAAGAAAATACATAAGTATAGAATGAATAAATGGAAAATGTGGTTAAGGGGTCATTATCAATATAATTTATCTCGGACTAAGTGGTCTTATTTAATGCCAAAAAAATGGCAAAATAGGGCCAACCAATATCGTATAATTCAAAAAAAAGACTCAACGAAATCGGATTTATATAAAAAAGAAAAAGACCAATTAATTCATTACATGAAAGAAAATTACTATGCAGTAAATTCATTGATGAGTCAAAAAGACAAATTGAAAAAACATTTCGGATATGATATTTTATCATATAAATATATAAATTTTGAGGATAATAAAAACTCATATATTTATGAATCAACGTTACAATTACAAGAAGTGGAAAACAAAAAAATTGCATCTAATTTCAATACACTAAAACCCGAACCATTTTATGGATTGATAAGGATAGTTATTAATAATTATCTAAAAAAAAGATTTCTCATTGATACGGACAAAAATATGGATAGACTATTTTTAAATTATAAAATTCCCCATTTCTGTATTAGAAATAATATTGATATTGAGACCCGGGCTAATACGCCTATCAACACCAAGATTCATAAGACCAAGATTCATAAAAATACTAAAAATCCAAATTATCAAAAATTACAAAAAAATTCCTTTTTTGATTGGATGGGAATGAATCAAGAAAAATTCTATCGTAGCATATCAAATCTGGAACCTTGGTTTTTCCCAGAATTTGTACTACTTTTTAATGCGTATAAAATAAAACCGTGGATCATACCTACAAAATTACTTATTTTTCATTTTTATTTCTATGAAAATATTAGTAAAAGTAAAAAGATCAATGTAAAAAAAAAAAATGAACAACAAGGTCAAGGAAATCTTGTATTATATTTACGAAAACAAAATGAAAAAGATGTTAAGACAGATTATACAGGAACAGACATTAAAAAAGGTAGAAAAAAAAAACAATCTAAGAGCAAGAAAGAAGCAGAACTCAATTTCTTCTTGAAAAAATATTTTCTTTTTCAATTAAGGTGGGATGATCTCTTGAATCAAAGAATTATCAATAATATAAAGGTATATTGTCTTCTACTTAGACTGATAGATCCAAAGGAAATAGCTATATCTTCAATTCAAAAAGGAGAGATGCATCTAGATGTAATGTTGATTCAGAAAGATCTAACTCTTACAGAATTGGTAAAAAGAGGCATATTTATTGTCGAACCAATTCGTCTATCTATGAAAGGGGATGGAAAAGATATTATATATCAAACCATAGGTATTTCATTGGTTGATAAGACTAAACACCAAACTGATGGAAAATACATAATAAAAAAAGAATATGTTGATAAAAAAAAATTTGATGAATCTGTTGCACAACACAGCAATATACTTATGACTAAAAACAAAAATTATTATGATTTCCTTGTTCCTGAAAATATTCTATCCCCCAGACGTCGTAGAGAATTGAGAATTTTCATTTGTTTTAATTCTCAGAATTGGAATATTATGGGTAGAAATCCAATATTCTGTAATCAAAACAACATAAACAACTGTGGACAATTTTTGAACAAGGAAAAACATCTTAATACATATACAAAGAAATTCATTAAATTCAAATTTTTTCTTTGGCCCAATTATCGATTAGAAGATTTAGCTTGTATGAATCGTTATTGGTTTGATACCAATAATGGCAGTAATTTCAGTATATCAAGAATACATATGTATCCACGATTCAGAATTCTTTAAATTCTTTAATTATATTAATAGTATATAATAAATATAAATATAACATAGTATATTTCCTCTATATCTTATATCTATTTTTCTTTATCGAAAAAACATTTTCTTTCCTGAATAGGAAAATCTTAAAAAAAAGGGGATCGTTCCTTTTTATCCAAATCAAATTGAAAATTTGATTTGGATAGAAAAAATTCTATATGAAGAAATGAGAAATTTTTTTGTACTAAATTTAAATAACTGCAAATAACACGTATAATAAATATTTTTATTTTTCCTGATCGGTAAAATTCGCGAAAAAGAAAAAAAAAAAGAAAATTTTGTTTTTATGGTCAAAAATTCATTCATCTCGGCTATTCGACAAGAAAAAGAAAAAAACTGTGGATCTGTTGAATTTCAAGTATTTAGTTTCACTGATAAGATACAAAGACTTACTTCACATTTAAAATTACATAAAAAAGATTTTTTATCACAAAGAGGTCTACGAAAAATTCTGGGAAAACGTCAACGGCTGTTGGATTATTTGTCAAAGAAAAATCGAGTACGTTATAAGAAATTGATTAACCAGTTGGGTATTCGGGAGTCAAAAACTCGTTAATTTTAAGTTTAAGATTGGTTTTAATTTTTTCTTTAGTTATTAAATTTTGCATTTTGATCAACTTCATTTTGCTAAATTCATGGAATACTGAATTGAATTAAGGAAGAAAAGTTATGACTGTACCAGCTACAAGAAAGGATCTCATGATAGTGAATATGGGTCCTCACCACCCATCAATGCATGGTGTTCTTCGACTAATTGTTACTCTCGATGGTGAAGATGTTATTGATTGTGAACCCATATTGGGTTATTTACATAGAGGGATGGAAAAAATAGCGGAAAATCGAACAATTATACAATATTTGCCTTATGTAACACGGTGGGATTATTTAGCCACTATGTTCACAGAAGCAATAACAGTAAATGCACCAGAACGATTAGAAAGCGTTCAAGTACCTAAAAGAGCTAGTTACATTAGAATAATTATGCTAGAACTGAGTCGTATAGCTTCTCATTTATTATGGCTTGGACCTTTTATGGCAGATATCGGTGCACAGACTCCCTTTTTCTATATTTTCAGAGAAAGGGAATTGTTATATGATCTATTCGAAGCCGCTACAGGTATGCGAATGATGCATAATTATTTCCGTATTGGGGGAGTTGCTACCGATTTACCTTATGGCTGGATAGAGAAATGTTTGGATTTTTGCGATTATTCTTTAACAGGAATTGTTGAATATCAAAAACTTATTACGCGTAATCCTATTTTTTTGGAACGAGTTGAAGGAGTGGGCATTATTGGTGGAGAGGAGGCAATAAATTGGGGTTTATCAGGACCAATGTTACGGGCTTCCGGAATCCAATGGGATCTTCGTAAAGTTGATAGTTATGAGTGTTACAATAAATTTGATTGGGAAGTCCAATGGCAAAAAGAAGGAGATTCGCTAGCTCGTTATTTAGTACGAATCGGTGAAATGAAGGAATCTATAAAAATTATTCAACAGGCTCTAGAAGGAATTCCTGGAGGACCTTATGAGAATTTAGAAGTCCGACGTTTTGATAAAGCAAAAAATTCCGAATGGAATAATTTTGAATATAGATTTATTACTAAAAAACTTTCACCCAATTTTGAATTGTCGAAGCAAGAACTTTATGTGAGAGTAGAAGCCCCAAAAGGAGAATTAGGAATTTATTTGATAGGAGATAATAGTGTTTTCCCTTGGAGATGGAAAATTCGTCCACCCGGTTTTATCAATTTGCAAATTCTCCCTCAACTAGTTAAAAGAATGAAATTGGCAGATATCATGACGATATTAGGTAGTATAGATATCATTATGGGAGAAGTTGATCGTTGAAATGATAATTGATATAACAGAAGCGGAAATACAAGCTATAAATTCTTTTTCTAGATCGGAATCTTTAAAAGAAGTCTATGGACTCATATGGATCTTTGTTCTTATTTTCACCCTTATATTGGGAATAACAATAGGGGTACTAGTAATTGTGTGGTTAGAAAGAGAAATATCTGCAGCAATACAACAACGCATTGGGCCTGAATATGCCGGTCCATTGGGAATTCTTCAAGCTATAGCAGATGGAACCAAATTAGTTTTTAAAGAAGATCTCCTCCCATCTAGAGGAGATATTCGTTTGTTCAGCGCGGGACCGTCTATAGCGGTCATATCTGTTCTACTAAGTTATTTAGTAATTCCTTTTGGATATCACCTTGTTTTGGCCGATCTTAGTATAGGCGTTTTTTTATGGATCTCCATTTCAAGTATTGCCCCTATTGGACTTCTTATGTCAGGATATGGATCGAATAATAAATATTCTTTTTCAGGTGGTCTACGGGCTGCTGCTCAATCTATCAGTTATGAAATACCATTAACTCTATGTGTGTTATCAATATCTCTACGTGTGATTCGGCAGAACATTATTATTTTCCCTCTTTTCTAGAACTAGAAATAGAATAAAGAAATTGAATATATTATATTCAATGGATATTTTCTTTTTTTATTTATCATTAGGGTTGATGAATTAAGCTAGATAGTTAGATGAGTAAAAGCAAACTGCTTATAAATTTGCAGTAAGAGGATTAAATCTCATTCCCTATGTACGAGAATAGAAACATAAGCAGTATAAACTGTTTACCCCAAGGTTAAGATTCTTTGACCAATTATCAGATCTTGAAGCGGGTACAAAAGGTCACCCGTATGGGGTTTCTACTACTGTCTTGTATTTATTACCATACTGGAGATCAATAAAAAATCAGTGGACAGTTAGGAACACCAAGGTACACAAAAGATTAGTAATGAAGATAATTTAAGATAAAAAAAAAAAAAAAGATTTTTTTGCATAAAGCTTTGGATAAAACGAATCATAATGAGGACTTTAAGTTGGTAGAAATGACCAAGTAGTACTTCTCCACGATTCCGATCTCGAGTATGCTCCTATTCACTGATTAAAGAAATGACTATAAAAAACGAATTAATCCTTTATTTTTTTTTTTCAGAGTACCTCCTCTCCTCTGAGAAAGAAGAATAGGACAGGAGCAAAAGAAATAGAATGCAAAATATTGAATGGGAAAAATGAAACAAAAAAATACGATACAGGATATTTATTTCTTATTTCTTTTCCCCATTCAATATTCATATCTACTATATACATACATGGAGTTCTTAATCATAAATTTGGAATTAATGATCAATTCTTTCTAACTAATTCTTTCTTTAGAGTTATTGATAAAACCTAATTTATTGATATAACGAGTATTTTATTTAAGGATTAAGTTATTACCGAATAAAGAGAAATTGTAATTTTAATGGAAAAGATCAATTCGGAAGCGCTTTTTTATTCTAGCAAACGGAATTTTGTTGGTCTAATTTTGGACTTCCCGGTATTAGAATTTGAATCTAAAAATTACAATAATACCAAACAAGTACTTACATTTATTTGTGACCATAAAGGAGCCGTATGAAGCTGAGGTCTCATGTACGGTTTTGAAATAGCGATATGAACAGTAATGTTATTATCGACTATGATTATCTAACAGTTCAAGTACAGTTGATATAGTTGAGTCACAGTCAAAATATGGTTTTTGGGGGTGGAATCTGTGGCGTCAGCCTATAGGGTTTGTTGTTTTTCTAATTTCTTCTCTAGCAGAATGTGAGAGATTACCTTTTGATTTACCAGAAGCAGAGGAGGAATTAGTAGCAGGTTATCAAACAGAATATTCGGGTATTAAATATGCTCTATTTTACCTTGCTTCTTACCTAAATTTATTAGTTTCTTCATTATTTATAACAGTTCTTTACTTAGGCGGGTGGAATTTCTCTATTCCGTATATATCTATTCCTGAATTTTTCGGAATAAATAAAATGACAGGAGTTTTTGGAATAACAATTGGTATATTTATTACATTAGCTAAAGCTTATTTGTTTTTGTTCATTCCTATCATAGCAAGATGGACTTTACCTAGACTGAGAATGGACCAACTTTTAAATTTTGGATGGAAATTTCTTTTACCTATTTCTCTGGGTAATCTATTATTGACAACTTCTTCCCAACTTATTTACCTATAAAGAATAGAATAAGATAACGATATTCTCCATTCATAACTGATCTTAAACAAGAGAAAGAAACATCAAATTATTCACGGAGATCTACAATATGTTCCCTATGGTGACCGGGTTCATAAATTTTGGTCAACAAACAATACGGGCGGCAAGGTACATTGGTCAAAGTTTCATAATTACCCTATCCCATACAAATCGTTTACCTGTAACTATTCAATATCCTTATGAAAAATCGATCACATCAGAACGTTTCCGCGGTAGAATTCATTTTGAATTTGATAAATGTATTGCTTGTGAGGTATGTGTTCGTGTATGTCCCATAGATCTACCCGTTGTTGATTGGAGGTTTAAAAGAGAGATTAAAAAGAAACAATTGTTTAATTATAGTATTGATTTTGGAGTCTGTATATTTTGTGGTAATTGTGTCGAGTATTGTCCAACAAACTGTTTATCGATGACTGAAGAATATGAACTTTCAACTTATGATCGTCACGAATTAAATTATAATCAAATTGCATTAGGTCGGTTACCAATGTCAGTAATTGGAGATTACACAATTCAAACAATTATGAATTCCAGTCAAATCAAAATGGATAAAGATAAACCCCTTGATTCAAGAACGATTACTGATTACTAATATTTTTTTATATAAAGATAAACAGAAACAAGTCTTCTTTTTTTTTTATGAGAACCTAAAAAACTTATCTTATTAACTATTGATTATTGAGAATCACTCTTTGATTTAAACTGTGAATATGTATTTTCTTAATTATTTTAAAATATTAAAAATTAGAATCTTTAAAAGAAAAAAGAAAAGATTAGCCGATAATTTTAATAACTTTATCTATATCCACAGTAATCCATCCATATTAAGATTTAATTGCATTAAAAACTCATCATATATAAGAAAAAAAAAATAAGGGGAACACCCCTCTCTTTCCTGGACTATTTAGTAAGGTCATGAAACATTTTGACTGATTTTTCTCTTATACATAATGGATTTACCTGGACCAATACATGATATACTTGTAGTATTTCTGGGATCATTTCTTATATTAGGAGGTCTAGGAGTAGTATTGTTTACTAATCCAATTTATTCCGCCTTTTCGTTGGGATCGGTTCTTGTTTGTATATCCTTATTCTATATTTCATCAAACTCCTTTTTTGTAGCTGCCGCCCAGCTTCTTATTTATGTGGGAGCCATAAATGTCTTAATCATATTTGCTGTTATGTTCGTGAATGGTTCAGAATATTCTAATGACTCCTATCTTTGGACTATTGGAGATGGAGTCACTTCACTGGTTTGTATAAGTATTCTTTTTTCACTAATTACTACTATTGCAGATACGTCATGGTACGGAATTATTTGGACTACAAGATCAAATCAGATTATAGAGCAAGACTTTATAAACAACGTTCAACAAATTGGAATTCATTTATCAACAGATTTTTATCTTCCGTTTGAACTAATTTCTATAATTCTTTTAGTTTCTTTGATAGGTGCAATTACTATGGCTCGTCAATAATAAATAGTTTAGTTAGAATAAAAAAAAAATTAGTTTAATCTACTGTCAATATTCCCTTTTTTATGTAATCGCTCGATTCTATTCTAGTCAATCAACTTGGTTGAATTTTTGTTCATATTGAAACGAATCGAGGTTCATCAGGAGTTAGTCAATCATGTTCGAACATGTACTTTTTTTGAGTGTCTATTTATTTGCAATCGGTATCTATGGATTGATCACAAGTCGAAACATGGTTAGAGCACTTATGTGTCTTGAACTTATACTAAATTCGGTTAATATTAATCTCGTACTATTTTCTGATATATTTGATAGTCGCCAATTAAAAGGCGAGATTTTCTCAATCTTTATTATAGCGATTGCAGCGGCGGAAGCTGCTATTGGGCTAGCTATTGTTTCGTCGATCTATCGTAACAGAAAATCAACTCGTATTAATCAATCAAGTTTGTTGAAAAATTAGCCATAACTATAATATAAATACATATAAATAGAATATATATATAGAAATTATAGAAAAAACTTTCTATAAAATATCATTTCAGTGTCTTTTATATATTTATTTACAAATAATACTAATGTGTATAGTAATATTTCAATATATATTTATATTGAAATATTGACGATCCATTAGTCAACGTGAAGTTGCACGTGTGATTCATGCGACTCATATGATCATGGTTGTTGAAAGATAAATCAAAGTCTCTTGGTCTTCTGATGAACAGATTTATAAAAATTTTGATTCTTAAGATTTTTTTTGATAAATCATTGATTCATCTGGTTTCTATATATAAAGAAAATATAAATATATAATAAATTATATAATTATAAATTTATTATTTTTTTTTTTTTTTTTTTACTTTACCAGATCGAAAATTTTTTATGTTCAAAACTGGAATTTATAGACCCAATGTCACATTCAGTAAAAATTTATGATACATGTATAGGGTGCACTCAATGTGTACGAGCCTGCCCCACAGATGTATTGGAAATGATACCTTGGGACGGATGTAAAGCTAAGCAAATTGCTTCCGCGCCAAGAACGGAAGACTGTGTAGGTTGTAAAAGATGTGAATCTGCCTGTCCAACAGATTTTTTGAGTGTCCGTGTTTATTTATGGCATGAAACAACTCGCAGCATGGGTCTATCTTATTGATACGTTATAATAAATTCCACTTGAATCATTTGATTCCTTTTTACCGACAAAAGCCCGTGCTCAAAAGAATCCATTTTATGGAGCACGGGCTTTTTGGTCAAAACGCATCTTGTCTTTATCACGAGTTATTTCCCTTGGTTAACAATACTTGTAGTTTTGCCAATATTCGCGGGTTCCTCAATTTTCTTTCTCCCTCATAAAGGGAATAAGGTATTTAGATGGTATACAATATGTATTTGTTTATTAGAACTCCTTATAACAACCTATGTCTTCTGTTATCATTTCCAATTGGATGATCCATTAATTCAATTAGAAGAGGATGCTAAATGGATAAATGTTTTCAATTTTCACTGGAGACTGGGAATCGACGGACTTTCCATAGGACCTATTTTACTAACAGGATTTATCACTACTTTAGCTACTTTAGCAGCTTGGCCTGTTACTCGAAATTCGCGATTGTTCTATTTCCTGATGTTAGCAATGTACAGTGGTCAAATAGGATTATTTTCTTCTAGAGATCTTTTACTTTTTTTTATCATGTGGGAGTTAGAATTAATTCCTGTTTACTTACTTTTATCTATGTGGGGAGGAAAGAAACGTTTGTACTCGGCTACAAAGTTTATTTTGTACACTGCGGGGGGTTCCATTTTTCTCTTAATAGGAGTTCTAAGTATGGGTTTATATGGTTCCAATGAACCAACATTGGATTTTGACAGATTAGGTAATCAGTCATATCCTGTGACATTAGAAATAATATTCTATTTGGGCTTCCTTATTGCTTATGCTGTCAAATCACCGATTATACCCCTACATACATGGTTACCAGATACCCATGGAGAAGCACATTACAGTACATGTATGCTTCTAGCGGGAATCTTATTAAAAATGGGAGCATATGGATTGATTCGTATCAATATGGAATTATTACCACATGCTCACTCTATATTTTCTCCCTGGTTAGTGATAGTGGGGGCAATCCAAATAATTTATGCAGCTTCAACCTCGCTTGGTCAACGTAATCAAAAAAAAAGAATAGCCTATTCTTCTGTATCGCACATGGGTTTCACAATTATAGGAATTGGTTCTATAACCGACATGGGACTCAACGGAGCCATTTTACAAATACTCTCTCATGGATTTATTGGTGCTGCACTTTTTTTCTTGGTAGGAATGAGTTGTGATAGAATACGTCTTGTTTATCTCGACGAAATAGGGGGAATATCCATTCCAATGCCAAAAATATTTACCATGTTTAGTAGTTTCTCGATGGCTTCTCTTGCATTGCCGGGAATGAGTGGTTTTGTTGCGGAATTAGTAGTATTTTTTGGACTAATTACCAGTCCAAAATATCTTTTAATGCCAAAAATATTAATTACCCTTGTAATGGCAATTGGAATGATATTAACTCCTATTTATTTGTTATCTATGTTACGGCAAATGTTCTATGGATACAATTTTTTCAATGTTCTAAACTCAAATTTCGTGGATTCTGGACCACGAGAACTATTTGTTTCAATCTGTATCCTTTTACCCGTAATAGGAATTGGTATTTATCCCGATTTCGTTCTTTCTTTATCAGTTGACAAGATACAAGCTATCCTATCTAATTATTTTCATAGATAGTTTTTTTTTCTTAATGAGATAGAAAGTCTTATAATTTTCAATTATAATATTTTTGAAACTATTCGCTGTACAACAAAAAAAAATAATAAAGTGAATTAGAAAGATGTATCCCAAGTTTTTAAGAACTGTTTGAATCTTAATTCAAACAGTTCTTAAAAACTCACACAAATTTTCGTTATATATGTCTTACTTATTCCGCATGTAATTTCTACTATTTTATTAGATTTTATGTGAATGAACCATAACTATGTAGACCTATTCCTAATAGATTGATCCCAAAATAGCATATCCAAATTATAAGAAATCCTATAGAAGCTACAAGTGCCGAATTCGTACCGTGCAAACTTTGATTTGTTCTAGTATGTGAATAAATCGCGAATATGGTCCAAGTAATAAATGCCCAAGTTTCCTTGGGGTCCCAATTCCAATAAGACCCCCATGCTTCGTTAGCCCATACTGCTCCAGAAAGAATACCTATGGTTAAAAAGGTAAACCCTAAACTAATAACACGATAACTCCAATAATCCAAACGCTGAATTAATTGATATTTATAATAATTTGGAAATGAAAGAAAAGAAGTGCTTTTAACACCACTTCTTTTTTCGTTCAAGTATTCGATCTTCCCAAAGAAAAATGACTTAATTAATATTAATAAATTTTTGCTTCTAAAAAAAATATCGATGTTTTTTCGAAATGTAATGACTAAAAAAGCGACTGATAATAACGAACCACATAAAAGAGCCGCATAGCTCAATAACATCATACTTACATGCATCATTAACCACTGAGATTGTAGAGCAGGTACTAATATTACTGATTGATGCATTTTACTTGAAAGACCAGATGTAGCGAAACCTTGAGTAAAAATGGCACTTGGCGCGGTTATTGTGCTTAAATCATTTTTTTGATTCCATAGCTTGGAAACCATATGAATAATGGAAAAACTCCACGAAAGGAAGATTAATGACTCGTATAAATTACTTAATGGAAAATGTCTCGAAGAAATCCAACGAATAACTAATAATCCTGTTAGAGAAAAAAAAGTAGCTAACATTCCTTTTTCCGACGAATGGCGTAATCCGATGATTTCATGAACTGATAGAATCATCAAATGAATCGCAATCACAATTGAAACGATCGAAAAAGAGAGATGAGTTAATATATGTTCTAAAGTCGCAAATATCATACATAAAAAGGGTCTCATTAGAGAATTGAAATCGGGAATTAAATACATTATAAGATCCATTCTATCTCTTTTAGAGTATGCCGCCACTCGGACTCGAACCGAGATGCTCTAGCACTGCTTCCTAAGAGCAGCGTGTCTACCAATTTCACCATAGCGGCTTACTTACTTGAAATAATAATAGTCAATTCATGTTGAATCGTCTAGATGTAGATTCTAGAATCCGATATAGTTATCCTTTAGGAAATGGATGAATAAGGGTTCTTTTAAACTCTTTTGTTTAAACTAAAGTATTCTTTTTATTTTTAATAACACTTAGAAAACTTAGAAAGATCTTTTTTATCAAAAAAAAAGAAATATAAATTAAATAAATAGGATGATTTTATACATATCAAAATATAATTACTAATTTTAATAAATTAAATTAGAAATAAAAAGACTCGTTTTCTAAAAATAAAAATCTTGTTTTTAGTCTACTTTTTAATGTATTTAGTGTAATTTAATTAATTATTCTAATTATATAGTGATTATATAGAAAATATATATATATATATATAATAATTATATTAATATTTGTTGTTTGTTATGTACATAATTTAAATATAGAATAATAATTAGTAAACAAAACAAATTTCATTTGATCTTGAGATAGACATATAATAAAACAGTTTTAATATTCATTATAATTACATTTTATTTCTTTTCCTAATGGAAAAAAATTTCTACTGGGAAAAGAAATAAAATAATACTTAGAACCAAACTAGCAGACAGATAAGTTAATATTCGACATAAAATAGCTGCTAGTTCTAACTAATCTTGAGGAGGTAAATAAATACAAAAGTTAATGAAAAATTTTCCTATTCTATATATGGAAAAGTTCTTTAAATCACGGAATTCAAATTATTCCAAGATTTTCTTATTTGTTTGCCGAACAAAAAAACTTTTTGAATTTCTCGTAGAAACTGACTTTGCTAAAGAAAAGGCTTTTATTGCAACCAAATTTCCTTTTTTCTTCCAAATATTTCTACGAATACGTTTTTTTGATATAGAAGTACGTTTTTTTGGAACTGCCATAAAAAAAAGAGTTCTTCCTTTTTATTGTTGTATGTGAAAGACATGTATTGATCAATATGGATCGTTTTTTTTTTTTAGTTTTAGTCATTTTTTATATTATATTTAATTTCGTCGATAATCTTTTTTTTAAAACAATACAAATATATTATTTATATATACATGTGTGTTACATATATAATAAACTAGGAAAAAATAGAAGAAAAGAAAGAAAAATTTGAAAAGGAATTTTCTAGTAGTTAATATGTTAAACAAGACATTCCGTTAGCTAAGAAAAGGAACTTTCATTTTACGTTTTTTTTTATTCAGTTCTAGAATATAAGAAGTGAGAATTTTTATAAGATTTCTAATATTTTCTTATCTTATTGGATTGAAATCCAATCAACCAATTCTTCTAGTAATTTTTAAAAATTACTAGAAGAATTGGTTGATTTATTGATGCAAACTATATATCTGTATCCATATTCTACTGATATTGGTATAGCTATTTTTGCTTACTTTTCTTACTTTTTCTTTGCTTACTATATAGTATATGATATGGTTATATATTACTAGAATAGTATTCTAGTAATATATAACCATATCATATACTCCTTCTCTTTTTTTTATAAAAAAATATTTTTCTACTTCAAAAATGAATATTTTAGTTAAAAAATGAATAACTAAAAAATGACTCTATATCGAGCTATTTGGATAAAGCATTTAAGCAACAATTTATAACTTTTTCAAATTTTTGAAATATCTGAAAAAAGTAAGAAAAATGTAAAATAAGAATATTTAAGGTTTCATATCTTTTTTTTTTTCATTTTTTTATTGTTTTCTTCAAAAGCAATAAAAATTGGTGAATTGGAAACAATTATAAGAAAAAAACGAAAATTTGTGTTTTTTATGGAACATACATATAAATATGCATGGATAATACCTTTTCTTCCATTTCCTATTACTATGTTAATAGGATTTGGACTTCTACTTATTCCTGCAGCAACAAAAAATATTCGACGTATGTGGGCTTTTCCGAGTGTTTTGATGCTAACTATAGTTATGGTATTTTCTGTTAATCTTTCTATTCAGCAAATAAACGGAAATTTTATCTATCAATATCTATGGTCTTGGACTGTCAATAATGATTTTTCTTTAGAGTTCGGACACTTGATTGATCCGCTTACTTCTATTATGCCAATATTAATTACTACTGTTGGAATCATGGTTCTTATTTATAGTGATAATTATATGTCTCATGATCGAGGATATTTGAGATTTTTTGCTTATATGAGTTTTTTCAATACTTCTATGTTGGGATTAGTTACTAGTTCTAATTTAATACAAATTTATATTTTTTGGGAACTTGTAGGAATGTGTTCCTATTTATTAATAGGTTTTTGGTTCACACGACCAATTGCAGCAAGTGCTTGTCAAAAAGCTTTTGTAACCAATCGTATAGGGGATTTTGGTTTATTATTAGGAATTTTAGGATTTTATTGGATAACGGGGAGTTTAGAATTTCGAGATTTGTTCGAAATAGTTACTAAATTAATTCATAATAATGGAGTAAATTCTTTATTTATTACTCTTTGTGCTTCTTTTTTATTCCTCGGCGCAGTTGCTAAATCTGCACAATTCCCCCTTCACATATGGTTACCTGATGCTATGGAAGGACCCACTCCCATTTCGGCTCTTATACATGCTGCTACTATGGTAGCAGCAGGAATTTTTCTTGTAGCTCGTCTTCTTCCTCTTTTCATAGTCATACCTTACATAATGAATCTTATTTCCTTAATAGGTATAATAACAGTATTATTAGGAGCTACTTTGGCTCTTGCTCAAAGAGATATTAAAAGAAGTTTAGCTTATTCTACCATGTCTCAATTGGGTTATATTATATTAGCTCTGGGTATAGGTTCTTATAGGGCTGCTTTATTCCATTTGATCACTCATGCCTATTCGAAAGCTTTATTGTTTTTAGGATCTGGATCCATTATTCATTCAATGGAATCCATTGTTGGATTTTCACCAGATAAAAGTCAAAATATGGTTCTTATGGGAGGGTTAACAAAATATA